AACGATATTAGACAACCGGTCCCTTTTCTGTTTTTTTTCACAAATAGGAAGTTTCGAATCCAATTCGGATATTAGAAGGATTACCATATATAACACAAAATTTCTCCGCCGATTCTTTCTAGTCGAGCCTCTCGGTCTGTTATTATACCTCGAGAAGTAGAAAGAATTACAATCCCCATCCCGCCTAAAATTCTAGGAATTCGTTGATAGTTAGAATAGATTCGTAGACCAGGTCGACTGATCCGTTTTAAATTTAAAACGTTTCTATAAGGCCTTTTCCTATTCCTTCTATGTCGTAGGGTTAAAACTAAAAAATATTTGTTGTTTTCTCGATGTTTTCTCACGTTTTCGATAAAACCTTCTCGTAAAAGTATTTTAACAATATTTTCAGTGATATTAGTAGATGCTATTCGAACCACTCTTTTTCTATCCATATCAGCATTTCGTATACAGGTTATTATGTCAGCAATAGTATCCCTACCCATGATGAATTAAAATTAATGGTGCCTCAAAATTTTGATATAATCAACATGTTTTTCTTGTTTTTTTTTACTTATTTGTTTATGAATATGAATTATTAAAGGTATATGCGTGAGACATAATCTACTAATTAATCTGAATCTATTTCTTTTAAATACCCTACTATAACCATATCATGGTCTCATTTTATATTTATAATACCTCGGGAGCTAATGAAACTATTTTAGTAAAATTTAACTGTCTCAATTCCCGGGCAATCGCACCAAAAACTCGAGTTCCTTTTGGATTTCCTTCTTGATCAATGACAACTGCAGCATTGTCATCATATCGTATTATCATACCGTTGTCACGTTTGAGTTCTTTACAAGTACGTACAATTACAGCTCTGACCACTTCTGATCTTTCGAGGGGCATATTTGGCACTGCTTCTTTGATCACAGCAACAATAACGTCACCAATATGAGCATATCGACGATTGCTAGCTCCTATGATTCGAATACACATCAATTCTCGAGCCCCGCTGTTATCCGCTACATTCAAATGGGTCTGAGGTTGAATCATATCATTTTTTTTTTGAATCTGTTCTTTCAATGCAAAGCAAAGGGCGAAGAAAAAAAAAAGAAATATTGTTTGTCCAAAAAAAGAAACCTGTGCCTGCGATTTTTTTTTTAATCCCCAAGACCTATTTCCTTTGATTCTCTATTTTTATCCCGAAATAATGAATTGAGTTCGTATAGGCATTTTGGATGCTGCTATTGAAATAGCCTTTCTGGCTATATTTTCTGTTACTCCACCCATTTCATAAAGTATTCGACCTGGTTTAACAACAGCTACCCAATATTCAGGGGATCCTTTCCCCGAACCCATACGTGTTTCTGCGGGTCTTACTGTAATCGGTTTGTCTGGAAATATACGTACCCAGATTTTTCCACCACGACGTGCATTTCGTGTCATTGCTCGTCGACCTGCTTCTATTTGTCTAGATGTGATCCAAGCGGGTTCAAGTGCCTGAAGAGCATATTTACCGAAACAAATATGATTACCTCGATAAGATATTCCCTTCATTCTTCCTCTATGTTGTTTACGGAATCTGGTTCTTTTGGGGTTATAGTTGATGGTTGATTCTGAATTCCATCTCTACTACAGAACCGGACGTGAGAGTTTCTTCTCATCCAGCTCCTCGCGAATAAAAGGATTAAAAACTCTTTAATTGAAATTAAGATATAATTTGAATTAAGATATACATGTATTTAATGAGTAATACCCTGAATCATGGATTTCGTCTAATCTATATCAAATCTATTAGTAATTTGTATATCTTGTTTGGATAGATAACTAAACATATTATTTCTATTTTTTGATAGATAATATTGTATTGGTTTTTATAATCTTATAACGAATCTTGATTTTGTTTTGCCTTTTATCGTATTGGATTGATCCAAATTTAGCAATCCAATAAAATCAAGTTTTCGCGGGCGAATATTTACTCTTTCAATCTCTATTTCAGTTGTAGGGTTAGCTCATTACTTTTCCGAATAGATGAATTGGTCTCCGGTTCGTTCCGCCATCCCGATCAATGAATCATTAGAATTCGTTTTCAATAGAATTTTTTGGATTCACAGATTCCATCGTTCCCATCGCTTCTTACTTAATGGTTAGGCCTGAATTCTACAATGGAGCTCATAATGAAATTTGTTCTTGAGTCAATTTTCTCAGTCTTTATTGGCTCGAAGCTCTTTATTTTTTTTGTTCTATGAGCAGATTCATTTCATTATGGACGAATCAGTATTGATGCTTTATTACATTGCCGTTTATTTTATGAGATGTCTCATAGACCTTACATATTGGAATTATATCATTGATATTATTTTTCTCTCTTTCTCTCACCCTTCCATTTATCCACATCTTTCTTCTCTATTTCGCTTCACAACTTAGAATCAGATTGATTTTTCTTTTGTGTTTATGCAAAAAAATTTCAGTTGCTACAATGATATGACCGATATATCATATCTTGACTGGT